AAATTCTTTGATTGGTTCTTCCCAGAGAAACGATCTGTTTTATTTGACTGATAGGGATAACAAACAATTAATTATAACAAATTTGTTATAAGAAATATAAAAATGTAACAAATACTAAAAAAAAATACTAAATAATAAATACAAAGAGAGTGCTCTTATCTTATTCGAAACGCCTTGTGATTTTCAACCAATTCTGCGCTTCAATATAATTTCCGGGAGTAAGCGCTATAGCTTGTTTCCAATACTCCGCGGCTTGATCGAACCAAGCCTCCGCAATTTCAGAATCTCCCTGCCGAATGGCCTGTTCTCCTCGGTCAGAATAGGCAAGCAAATTCCTTCCATTAGAACCGTACTTGAGAGTTTCCTACCTCATACGGCTCAGTAGTCAATTCTTTTGGTGTCCCACTTTTTTTTTCTCGAGTTAACCAAAAAGGGTTAATTACATAAGTTTCAAACTTGTTTTTGATTAATAATCAGTTTTATCTTTTCTCCCACCTTCAGAAGAATAAAGCGTAGCTGTTCTACTATCGTTAGAATTTTCTGAAAGGTAACTATCTCGGTTTTATATATAAATATATATAGAATCTTTGAAAAAGACCTTCCCTCATAAGAAAGACTTACTATCTTTGGGATCTGATGCTACACCGCTGCTCAATACTTTAGGGGACCGACTCTGTTACATAAGTTGATTCCTAACTTTTGTCTCATATTATGACATAAGTAAGCAGTTCTTATTGTATCGGCCAAAAATCTCGCTAATTGATCTTTACGATGCTTCCTCTATCAATTAGATCCTTTATCCATAGAAAAAAGTATCTAGGCATATTTTTTTCTTCACATTTTGACTTCTATGAAGTTGCTTTTTTTGCTACAGCTGATAAAAATCGTTGTTTTGGACGATGCATATGTAGAAAGCCTATTTCTAGTAAATTTTTTTCTTTTTTTTTTTCTTTTTTCTTTCTATAGTGGAGATAGTCGCACGTAATGACAGATCACGGCCATATTATTTAAAGCTTGTGGTAAGAAGGGGTTTCGTTCTAGTGCCCGAAAATAATATTCCAAAGCTTTTGTGTGTTCTCCATTACTTGTGTGAATAAGGCCTATATTATAGAGTATATAACTTCGATCATAGGGATCAATTTCTAGCCGCATAGCTTCATAATAATTCTGTAAAGCTTCTGCATAATTTCCTTCGGATTGAGCAGACATTCGTTACGGTCGTCATTCGATTCAAAGAATCTCCGTTCCAGAACCGTACGTGAGATTTTCATCTCATACGGCTCCTCCCTTATGTTCATAATGAGAATAATACATAACATAGAATAAAAAGGGGAGTGAAATATTCTCATTATGAACTGAGCGGGTCTAGTGTTTTTACAAGAAATCTCTAGCCAACCTTCCTGCAAAAGATCTTTTCTTAACATCAAGCATGTTGATACTAGATAAAAATATTAAGTTAACTCCAACAATTTCTTTGTCCTCAATCTTCCTTAATTCCTAGAAAGACGCTACGAAGCGGTCGAGGGTTGAGTGAGGGCCAGTGGTTGCAAATATTGAATTCCATGTGCTAGATATCCCTGCTTCTTTTAATCTGTTACTGGGTAGGCCATGTAACCATGCTTTTGGGTACTTTACTCCCTTGGCTACTTTATTACTACGCTATTCTTCGCAGTTTCTACCTTGACTATTGGGATATTTCCATTCGAGAAAGAGATGTACGAATAAAGGAGCGAAGCTGACTCGACCGTACGGGAGAGGTTTTTTAAGAATCGAGATAAGCACTGTGAAAGAAAGAGTGAGATAGACGTCTAAGATAAAGTGCTAGCCAGCAAGCATTCCTTCCGCACCTTGATCTCTGCCGCTACCTTCGTTGTTCTATCTTCCATGCCAATCCGATAGCTCTCATTGATAGGCACTCAGTACCAGCTAGCCGCCTTCCCTGGCCTTTTGTCCTCAATCTTGGTCATCTTAGTCATTCCTAGTTTCGATCAGTCTCACGAGTGGAAATGGAAGCTTCTCTCCATGGCAGGGAGGATTACTTTAAGGCAATCGTTGGTAACTATTGATTTAAGCTGCACTTCTAGTAGTGCACTCAATAGCCTAAGAGTGGCTTAAAAGCTCCTTATCCTTAATAGCCATAGAGGCGCGTAGCGGAATCGAAAAAAGAGATTATTAGTTTATTCAAAAGGAAGTGATAGGAAAATTCAAGAGCATAAAGCTACGTCCAGCCAGGCAAAAAGGAGCTAGCAATAAGAGCAGATCCCTCGATGCTATTATGTATATTCACATGGAAAAGAGTGCTTTGAGTTTTCTTCTCGTGTCATCAGATGCCGTTGCGTAATATAAAAGGATACCTAGGCTTTTAGCTGCATCAGATGCCCTCGGATGTTTTGGTCTTTGCTTTCACTTAACCCTTCTTCTTGGTCAGAAGCGACTAAGCTAGTTAGTCAATTCGTACCTCTGGCGTTGGGAAGCGGAGATCGCACCGATTGATTCTTCGTCAATCAAGTCGGGAGTTGGTACCAGTCCTGCGTCAACCTTTCCGCTGGCTGGAAAAGTTCCCGCATTCATAGGCTTGGGCGCCCAATTCTTTTCTTGCCGCTCGCTGAGGTCACGTGGAAGTTTTCCTAAATCCATCCATTTGGTGGGCCTTTGGACTCGCAAGCAGGGGTATGCTGCTCTTCGCTCCCCCAGGACCAAAAGAGTCTTTCTATACGCTATGAAAAGCATCTCGAAAGAGACTGAGATTAAACCCTCGAAAGTAGAAGAATCCCAAAACCATGCAGCCATTCCTGCCCTAACTCAGAAGTTTTTTCAAGTATGACAGTAAATACCCTGGACACGGATCCAGAGCAAGCCTCCGAGCAGAAAGGACAGCAGCCTAAGTTAGCTTCAGCAGCATCTGGCACCAGCTCTATGACCAAAGAAAAGAGGTGGTCAACTTGCCTTCCCTGACTGTGAATACACTTGATGAAATCCCTGATGTCGATGTGCTGATCAAGGAAGATGATGGGGAACTGAAGAACTGGAAGGAAGAGGAGCTAAGCTCTATCCTCTTTCTCTTCAACAAGGAGAAAGGGAAGAGGGAGATCCAACTAGAAATATCGTAAGAGAAGAAGGGCTATCTCACTCTAAGACAAGGTGCGACTCTTATCCATTTAGCATTTCATGCTTTTTCCGACTTAGCATTTCATGCTTTGCTCAGTCTCATTATGAACCTGGAAAAGGAAGATCTCGAAGGCTCCGAAGGAAGAGAGCTAGGATCTTAACGTATGATAATATCAGACTGATTTAGTTATAAGGGAGAGAGTGCAAGGAATACAAGAACATCTTCTAAGCTCTTTGGAGATGATTCCGTACTGAAATGCTTTGGCCAGCCCAGCCAAGTCAGTCTCGTCGCGCTTTAGCTACTTTAGCTTCTATGCTTGAGCATGAGTATGGAAGAAGATACTGGTGCTACTATAGAATCTTAGCGCAGTTTTTGAACCTAGGAAGCAAGTAGCAACTTCCTTAAGTAAATGGTAGACGGGGTCAAAGCGTCATTATCCATGAGATTGAAAAAGGAAGCGCAGAAATAGACCATTGCTAAGATCCCTTCTCCCGCAGCATAGTTTAGGTAGGATAGATAGATGTAGTCTAAGGCGAGGACAGGCAAAACTTCGAGTCAAACCTTGGTTCCTATAGGCCGGTTAGAGGCATAACGAACGGCATAGAAAGGGTAATCATTCTCTATTACCTATGCTTTTTTCAGGATGCTTTGGATTTCTTCCAGGCAGAGGCCCAAACTCAAAGGTTGCTTCTCACGCCTTCCAGCTCGCTTTTTTTTCTTTTTAACCGCCTTCCCTAAGGATGAATTTCCCAAGAGCAGTATCCTATTCAACAATCTTTCCCCAGAGGGGGGTTTGAAAGCTTTCAAACAAGAGTTTAGGGTACCAATAAGGTCTGACCCCATAAAGGGTGAGAATCGTTTTATTCTTTTAGCTTTAACAGGTTATACCCAAACCTACCTTACACTATACTATTAGTAAGGATGCGTAGTAGCGTTCAAAGATCACTCTTTGGCCTTTAGACTCGCTTCAGCGACTTCGCCCTTGTTGTGATAAGGGAGGGTGAGGTAAGTAGTAGTATAAGAGTTGCTCGGTCATAAATAGGCCTATATTTTCCGATTCAAGAAAGCACGGTTCAGATGCCCAATTCATTTACCTGAGGAAGACTATGTCAAGACGGACTTAACAGTTTTGACATGAGGAAGAGTTTTGAAGGAAAGGAGTTCAGGAACAACTATGGGTTAGGTGCCAAAGCGGTACGTTATGAAAGGATACTTAGGGATCCTCTATCGGAGTTGAGACAGTTACTTAACAATGAAATTCAGGTAGTCTCTACGAGACTCCCCGGCTTGTCTAAGGACGAAGGGCGAGATCTGTGAGTGTTAGCGAGACGATCTTTTGTCCGTTCTTTTGGCTTTAAACTCAGAGGCACCCCTATATGGGACTTGGAGGAAACTTTCTTTATGTGCTTGCCTAGCCTAGAGCTTATTGTCCTAGAATTCATTTCACCGGAGCTTCTTCCACTAGGGAGCCTTGTTAGCTTAGCTCGGAACGATAGATCACGGGAGATCAGACTGGTAAGACTACTTCTATCTTGCATTTTGCCTGTCGACCTACAAACCTCGTCTTTATGGCTAGCTGCAATGGGACATGCCATGCCGATAGAGCTGTAGCAGGAATAAAGCCAGCAGATAGATAGGCTGGAAAAAAGGGAGACCTATAGACATAATGGAGTCGGTCCTACGGATGCCATAGGTGCGGGGAGTAATATCAAGTGATCTGATGATCTTAGCCAGTGAAAGCAGTGAGATAAGGCAAGTTATCTTAGCCTTCGTCATCCCCTTTCTCCTTCTATTAGCTGGGGTAATCATTCTCTAACATAGTTGGCTTGTTGCGGCTCACCTTAAATTGCAATTGGGTGAGTGGTGGGATGATAAATGGACCGGTCGACCCTCTCCAAAGTTTCCTGTGAATCAAGCCTTTCTTTAAAGCTATGGGTAGGTCTTAGCTAGGCATCTTCCATCAATCATCCGGATCTCCTAAGTATGGCTACACTTTTGAATGGACATCTGTCTGGCTGTCCAGCAAGATATGGCGACGCCAAAAAGCTTGAGATAGATTTTTTCATAGGTAATTAATGGGGAAAATGCGGACTGAAAGGAAGATAGAAGGACATGGATCACAGTGATGTAAGAGACAGATCTTATAGCATCAAAACCAAAACTGTAGGTATCGAGGCTTCGCTCTCTGAGAGAGAAAAGCAGCTCTCGACGATAGGAATGGTATGCTTCTCAAATCAAAACGCAAAATTTCGAGGCTAGGGTTTTTTGAATGAAAGAGTATCCTAATTCCAGTCGAGTAGACCTTCTTTCTGTGAGACTAAACTAACTTGCATGAAAAGACAGATCCACTAGCTTCTAAACCGCGTTTAGACAATAAGGGAATCCCCATGTGTAGCATGTAAAAAGCGGGAAAAGCATGCTTTTTTCCTAGTCCGTTAGGACCAGTCAGTATACCAGGAGCCAGAGTTCATTGATTCCGAGAAGAATCCATCATTAGATAGAATTCATTAGCTATAAAGGTATGGGAGTCACTTCCGGATTCTATTCTTTTTTAAGCAGCATAGATTTTGATTGATTTTAGCGGCTGACAGGAGACCCCGCCATGCGAAAAAATACAAAAGGAAGTCTCACTCAATTGGGCTGGGCTAAGGTCAAACCCGAGAATCGGTAATTTCCAATAGATTACGACTTCACCCCAGTCGAAAACCTCTAATGTTACACGTTCCCTCTCAGTCGCCTGCCAGCTGAAATTTTTAGATAGACCCACGCCCCATGTCTGGGTGTCTATGTGTTTGCTTTGGTCGAGTTTGCTTCACTTCCTGAGCCCTCACCACTTCCTGCGACAGCTAAAAAGGGGCATTTAGGACAACTCGTTCATTTAGCACAACTTCATTCTCATTGGATTCATGCCCAAGAAATTCTGCTGCAACCCTTCGTCGCTTGGCTTAAGGCCCTTCTCTGTCCGCTCCTTGCCTAAGACAAGAGTCCTTACCTTAGCATCACACACTGTCCTAGCAAGCTACAAAAGAAAAGGAAGAGTCCTTCCGCATACCGCTTTACAAAGGATTGGCGGGAGAGGAAGTGAATCGCAGCAGTTCATTCCTATCACGAACCGAAAAGCTAAAGGGGCTTTAGCGGCGAATGCGCCATCCCTCAAACTCTCACCTCAACCTATCATAAGAGTATAGTTTCCTATCCTGCCACTTCGGTCGGGTGCCTCCTTTTTGGTTCCCTATATCCTATCTAATCAATTAAGTAGAATACTTCCATACCTTGACTAGATCTTTAATGGGTTCCTCGGTTATATAAAAGGATAAGAGTGAACCTTTAGGCTAGTTCAGTTACTTCCGGCCGGGGTCAACGAAGGTCTTAAATGGAAGGAAGAAGTCCTTTTAATCTCCCATCCGCATATTCACAATAATCAGATTCCGAATTATAAGCAAAGAATGCCTTTGCCCGAACCGATACAACTGAGAAAAATGAAGAGATGAGGAAAGGACTTAATCTAACTCACCTCACCCTCTACATCTTTAACAATTACTTACGGCTGAGGATTGAATTCTTTCTACGGAACTCTTTCTAATTCCAGCGTCCGTCAAGCTCTTAATAGAGATGGGAATGCGAAAACAAATAATCTATTTATTATTAAAATTTATTAGGTAGAAGTGGAAAAGAACTCGCCTAAGGCTTCCAACTCCAAGAGGCTCACTATTGCTAATGTGCGGCCCGAAAAGAGTAAGATAATCCCAAACCAAAGCTACGGCGGACCGGACTTTTCTGCTAAGAGGTCGTCACTTCCTAGCCTTCCTAACTTGCCTTCAGAGCTTTATTCATTCGATACTTCTTCTTCAATTGAGCTCCTTCTTATAAAGGATGTTCTATGAGTTGTTTTACGTTGCTTGTAGGTGTTATCGGAGATAGCAGCCGTATCGCTCACGTAGCTATATGGTGTGCTTGCTCAAGAATACCCCCTTCTTTTGCTGTAGAGTTCAAAAGGGGAGTCTTTTTTCACTTTCTGTTCGTGAAAAGCAGCTCTACCTACCGCACTAAGAAAAATTCTAACTCTGCCCACGGATGTGAGAGTCACACACCCAGCTCGGCTTGAGCAAAAGCTCGTTTTGGTCTTTTGGCGGTGTCCATCCTCACTTAACGCGGCATCGATGTCATCGGTTACAGCGGGTTGGTCTATGTATGATGTATGCTATGATATCTAGTCCCATTGGTCGTAATAGAAAGAGATTCCTGGAGCGAAGTAAGATCTCGGAGTTTTACGCTTGTTCCTATAACGACGGAGGGGAGGGTTTTCAATCTCGATCTTCGTATTAGTTGGAAAAACTTCCTTTCTTTATCGAAAAAAGATCAAGAGTTAAATTCCTCTTGTCCTAATCTGCCAGTCTTAGCTTCAACCTCTGTGTACTTGCCTCTTTCGATTGATTCTTTGTATGGATGGATGCGTCTCTTTGGGTCGGAGCGCTGGCTTAAAGCTTTAGGTCTACCTTCAACTAGAAAGAGTATGGCCTCTGCCTTATGTTCATCCGATACGGATACATATGCCTAGGATTTAGAGCTGTGGTTCGGGATCTCTGTTGGACGGCAATTCTTTCCTTTGCCTGTAAACAGAACTGTAGTAACATGATCTTGATAGAGAGCTGCTTCGATTGCATGTGAGTCTAAGACAAAGGGCCTTTAGGAGAGGGAACTGAATCACCGACTCCCTTCTCTAGTCCCACGCTTCACTTCATGCTCAGCTGATCTACGAAACTCAACTATTTTATTTGCATTTGAAGCATCAGCCGAAGAAATTCAAATTACCTTACCTGGAGCTGGTTGCTTGCCTGAGACTAGTAGTTATAAACCTTATCGCTACTTCGCTCTAGTCGTATCGCCAATTACTGTTGACTATGAGATTTCTGATACCTGTGTATCAGTCGGAAGGCGGAGATTCTTTTTTAGGCTATCCGCTCTCTCCAGCTCCCGCTCGCGTTAGACCATGGGTTCACCCGCTGAGGCTGTAAGGTCTTTCTGCATCTTCTGAAGTTGGCACCCTTGGGACAACCTTCAACTACTTGTGTGCTAAGAGCAAACCGTTAGGCCAGTATGCATTCCCTGTGTGGGAGGTTCTCTCCGAGAATACTATTTTAGCTGATCGCTTCCTTTCTATTATCTTAGATCTTAGGATTCGACGTCTTCGAAGAAGAACGAAAGCTTAACTACTTAGATCACCACCCCAGTCTAAGGCCTCAAACTGATGAGTCAAATCCTATCATCCTTTCATCCGATAAGCCGTATCAGTAAAGGCCTTCGCTGCTTTCTATTCCTCTTTGTCTATAATTCGAGTCTTGGAATGAAGTGTGCTAAGCGCGGGTAAGGCCATTTCCGAGTTAGTCAGCCCTACGATTCTTTCTTTGAATGTGTCGTTGGATCAAGTCTTATGATTGAATGCTTGTGCAGCTTTAGCTTAAATAGATAGCTCTGATATCTACGATGCCACTGGTGGTGCTACTGCTGGATCGACTTCTAGCTTTGCGGGGTCGAGACTGCTTGAATCTTTTCATTGCGACCCACTGTGATAGAGTGCCGGCAGCTTCGCCCCTCCACCGAAACAGCTTTCAATCGGGAAAGGAAGCCACCCGGCCCGCTTACCATCAGTAATAGGAAAGCTTTAAATCGTATTCGTGAATAAATCCCCTTTGTTTGAATCCCATGGTATGGACTTTTTTCAGTAGCAGGACTCTCTTCTGTCTGTTTGAACTCTTGAGCAGGAGCTTCCGCGGGAGAACGGAATAGACATCCATTAGCTCTGTCCCTTCGCACGACATCTATGAAAGCTGCAGTGGGTGAGCCGGCGGTGAACAGGAAGAAGGAGGGACCACCCGATCGTTAGGAAGAAGCAAGCCTATTCCCCGCAGATGTCATTGCTCACTAACTCCTTTCGCACTTCTCTTATGATATTTCGTAATAGATATAAATAACTCCTAAAATGCTATCTTTCTCTTATATACGATACCAGTACATTCAATTTCTTTGATAGAGCAAGAGAGAACGAGCGGGGATGGAAAAGAAGTAGAAGAATCACGGAGTACAACCATCGCAGTAAGCGCGCAAAGGATACGAGCCAAAGCCCCTTCTTTAATGTCCCTCTCTGTAAACCGGGAATCAGTATCGGGTTTTAGAGCATATCTCTGTTCGGCAAGCCATTGAGTCTAATGGCTGGAGTTTCGACTTTCTGAAGAAAGTACCCCTTTATCGATACTAATCATAGCTATGATAAACGGTAAGAAGGAAAGAGCTCTGATATCAACCGTTAACATAACAGATCTTAGGTTTTTAATAAAACATTCATTAATGACCTCAACGTACAATCATATCCTTTTCACATGCCCGTTGACACGTTTTTCAACCCGCCCTGGAAGTTCATGAGTTAGATAAGCCTTTCCCGGTGGAGCTAATAATAGAGCTGCGACCAAGCGCTAAAGCCGGTTTTTTTTCTAATGAATGAACCAGGAGTTCTTCCCAGTGAAAACGAATTGAGTTAGGATTGCGCAAAAGGAAAGGAGACCCAGAAGTCAAGGCAAGAACTCCAGCTTTATAACTCGGCTGCTTTATCCGTCGAAACGAAAATCTATAAGATAAGAAAAGGAGCTGGCTTTGAACTTCGTCTAGGCGTGGCCTTCAGCGACAGCAGTGTAGGCGTGGACCGACCAAGGCCTTCAGCGACTGCACATGAATCTTTCTATACGCAATTTCAGTCAGCAGGTGGAGTACGAATTCGTATTATTGTGCACTCTCGTATGGAGCACTGAGTTACTTACGGTCTTCAGCAGGCAGGCTGCACTCCAGGCGGCGGCTAGGAGGGATCGCTAGACCAGCAGCACTTGTGCTTAAAGGGTCATCTTCAAAGCGGGAAAAGAAGGCTTTTCCGTTCTCAACCAATAAGGAGGAATAGGCGGAGATAACTGCCATTCTTAGTTGCCTATCAGAAGGGCGTAGCTTTCAAAGTGAAGGAGTTGTCCCTCAGAGATCTAGTGGGGAAAAGATCTTGCTGCGTAATAACCGTACCCTTAAGATTAAGACTTGTGCTCAGACAAAGAGAAAGGGAAGGTGGATTCTTAAGTCATATCCAGATGTATACCCCCATAAGCCGACAATACCTCTCTATAGCGGGCCAGCCCGGATAGAAAAGAACTACTTTCCGGTGACCGAAGAGTCTTGAGACTCGTAAGGGATTAGCAGAGAGTGAATAAACTCGAAGAGCCTTAGAATAAATTACACTAGCAGCAGGGATCAGCCTTAGACTTCCGCAGGAAGCAGCAAACTCCTCGACCAGGAGCTCCCAAGGCCACCGATTGGAGATGCCCTGAGTCATTTGGTTTTGACGCCTGTCTCTTAGTGTTGCTCGAATTGCATGTGTTAAGCAATGTGCAAGAAAGAACTTCTTAGCTACCGCCTATAAGCTTAGACCTGCTCTGACAATCTAAGCAATTTTTCATGTCCTCTTTTCTACCTTACTTCTCTTAATGAGATTTCGAGTGCTGAGGGGCGTAGCGGAAGGCCGTGAAATCTTAAGTAAGTTAAGGGCAAAAAGTAGTAGCTAGAGTAGGAGTAGGAGAGTTTTGTGTAATATGTCAATTTCAGTAGATGAAGTTGCAAGTGAATCTTCTTCAAGCAGAGGTGCGGATGCTCGACTAAGCAAAAGAGTTGCAGAGTTTCATTCAAAGAGCTGACGTTGCAGGAGAGTATGGGAGCTGGCTATACTAAAGAGAAAAGGAATGATTTGACTGAGAGAAGAAGAAGCTCTCCCTATCCCGTGTCCAAGAGCCTGCTCGATATCCCGAAGTAGCTTTAAAAGAAAAAGGGCTTCTCCTTTTCTACAGCAAAGTCAAATGGGATTCGATGGCATCTGTCCGCTGAAAAGTCAAGGTAATTCTCTTCTTTCTTTACTTAGAGATTGAAGCGGCGGGTGATTCCTCTTCTTCTCCTTATCTTCTTCTAGCTGAGATCGGGTATAGGACTGCGCAATACGATATGCTTAAGACAAAGCTGGCTAAGAAGCCAGTTCCCCCATTAGTTGACTCTTCATACTTCCTATCCAGCTGAGCGAATGGGGATCCCTTAGAGCGATTGGAACTCTTTCTTCCAGTTGCAGTCCCAAGGGTTTGAGTGGAATTTCCTTCCTTAATCAAGTGTAAGATAATTGGGAATTCGCTTGCAGCTCTTACTGGCTTTCAAGCCATTGAAAGCGTGCTACTGGTGGAACTACTTTCTGTAGAAGATTTCGAACTTTACTGCTTGATTTAAGCTATCAAACTTGAGTTTAGGGTCCCGAGAAGGTCTGATGTTGATCCAGTTGCCCTTTCGATGATTGAGTTCGATATTTAGGGAGCTGTAAAGGTTGGGGCGGACAATCCAATAGATAGTCAATCTCTAGTCTCAGAAGAGTGCTTACCAGATCGAGGCAATGAAATTGTTTTGCTGCGTCGCAGCTAGTTATGTTCCTGCCGGCTCTATTCGTTAGGGATTCTCGCCTTTTAGAATGAAGATTTGGAAAAATCTCCCAGGCACGAGACCTGCTCTTCTATTTCGGTCAGAAAAGGGCAAACAGCCGTCAAAGTAACGATAAAGACCGCCTTGCCCGATTATTCCATTTCCTCGTGCGTCTTCTTATTCTAAGATATTGATTTTGACCCCCAAGTCATTGACCCACTCACGATAACGTGCAGCTACAGCCCGATGACGATGTCGTCACCAAGCCAAGGAGGGTGTAATCCCGGGGTTTTTCTCCTCAGCTGCACACCACACTACAAAGTGGTGACAGAGGGCAAACCTTATTCCCGACCCTTTCTTCGAGGCAGCCTGCTCTTGCTCAGGCGCCCTGAGTGCTGGAGATGGTGCTTGTGATTCTGGCGATTCCTGTGTAACCGGTGGCAGATCTTTTTGATTCTCATCGAACTGAAAGAAAGTCTTCAGAGTCAGAGAAGCGGACAAATGCTGCTAGTCTTTATAAATGCAGCTACATAAACTAAATGCTTAACACATGCAACTTCGAAGCTAGGCTTCTTCTTTATACGAAGACATCTTTCTTTTGTCGAACCATGCTGAGCAAAGATGCACGGTTCCAGTCTCCCAACCTTCGTACACCGAGTTCCCCTCCCCCTTAGGTACACAAACTTTAGTCCAGCTAACCGGGAGAAAGCTCTTCTCATTTTCAGTTCTTTTCCATAGGAAGCTTCTAAGCATTTTATCTTCTCATATTAACTTCTTTAATGATATGATGAGGCTGTTCAGCCATCTTTTAGAATCTTCTTAGAGTACTCTCCTTGGCCAGATTTCCTCCTTGATCTGCATTCTATGTTCAACAGTAACCATTCTTTGATAGTAGTCAACAGCAAACTCAGCTATTTCTTCATGTTTTTAATGGAGGTTACCTCTTTCATATCTTTCAAAACTTTCATACTATTATGGACCTTCCCCTTACTAGATCAAATAGAGCATAGACGCATAAAAAGATTATTTGGTGTTAGCATCACTAACCGAGATCCATAGGGCTCTCGAACTCGGTCTCTAGAGAAGGCTGGCTTGGATTTCTTCCCTGTATGGTTGATCATCCGAAAAGGCCAGATAAGCCTGATTGGCTTTCAATCAAAGTTTTCTCTTTGCCTACAAGATCATTCTGCAGAGGGTCTTCTTGCAGAAGAAAAAGAATCTTCACCAGTTCCTCTCTGTTTTCTAGAACGATAGGCGAATCAGAGAAGTGAAGCTGCTTTCTCAATAGGTGACGCAGCGGACAGGGCCAGAACGGGGGAGAACGGGATAGATGAATAGAATAGTTCCGCAAAAACACACTATAAGACAGGGGTTTGATCAACATCCTTTCTGAGCTGAGAGTGGGGCTCCTCTTAGGGATTGGAATAGAATGAGTTGGAAAGAAAAAAAACAGCGGCATAGAATTTCATTGATGATTGATCGCCTTCTGAACCATGACATAAATAGTACTGACCAAGTCCAATACAGAATAGAGGGGAGAAGAATGCCAATTGAACTTACCGGTTTGAAACAATGAACTATTCACTGACCTAGGCTTCTATCCGCGGTGAGAGCCTTGCCTTGATATCTCATTTCATTTCTTAGAAAAAAGAAAAAATCAGTCCAAGTAAAGAAAAAGAGATGAGCGGAACATCTTGGAGACAAATCATCTCTACCGGGGTACATAGCTTCATCCACGAATTGTGGACTCGCTCGAGAAAAAAACTTCGTAGTTGGGAGCCGATTCCCTTGGAAGAAAGAATTGTCCTGTTCCCGAGTCATATCCTAAGGGAAGATGCCAGGGGTCTTACAATTGGCTAAGGTGCCCCATTTCCTACTTCTCTTGGTCCCTCCATTCCAGACTTTATAGTAAGAGAGGCTTTCCAAACCCATTTTTCTGAGCGCTTGGGAAATTACATGATGTGAGATAAAAAGTCAATTTGAGCATCTTTCTCCCTGTCAAAGAATGAGGATGAGGATTGGGAAGTGGTTACCCCAAAGCAAGAATTCAAAGTTCCGGTCACCCTTGCGGACCACCTGAAATCTAAGAGAACAAGAAAACCATTCCTCAGATGAAGACCAAGAGATTTCATCATGCATGATAGCGGTGGGCCCTGCTTTGGCAAAGAAAGAAGAAAGGCTAACTTCCCTTCTTCCTGTTCATGAGCCGAGAGAAGAATGCACACTGCCTACCCTAATCGACTTGCTTGAAGATTTCGAGATTAGCGATAGCGATGCTATTAAAGATAAGGGTAAGGGTTTTCCGAGAAGGTGGAAAGAATCTCCGATTGATCGCAGTAGCAGGTAAGAAGAGATTTGTTACCTCATTCTATCCCATCCATTCCGGCTCCTGATCCGTTACCTTAAAAAACCAACAGTAATAGGTGGAGGGCATGCCGGTTGTGAGGCAGCAGCGTCAGCAAGAAAAGAGGGTTGTTAATGAGCAGAAATCTCGTGCTTTTCTTTCTCCGTATACTGCCCATGCTCATAAAGCCTTGCTCAAGCATCATTTCGGTCTCCGTTTTACGTCTGATTTGGGGTCCTACTTAGGTCTTCCTTTGCATGCTTGTAATAGCAAAGCTGCTTATAAGAGAATGTGTTGGATAAAATGCACTCCCGCTTGCAAAGTTGGAAGGCCAATCTGTTGAATAAAGCTGGTAGGCACACTTTAGTTCAGACCACTCTCTCCACTATCCCCTTGTACACGATGCAAACTTGTTGGCTGCCCTCGGGGGTATGCTCTGAGATTGATAGATTATGCCGTAATTTTCTTTGGGATTCCATGGAGAACCGTAAGGGTATTCATTTGTTAAATTGGGAGTCGGTTTGCAGCCTTAAGAGCATGGGGGTCTCGGTTTACGTATGGCGCGGGAGAATAATATTGCCTTGCTTGGAAAGTTGCTTTGGTCCTTGGTTTTCCAAGGAGGGTCAACCTTGGGTTCAGGTCTTGGGTGGTAAGTATTGTGTTGGCTCCTTGGTTCTGGATAGTAGAGCTTATTCTGCTGCGTCTCCTTGTTGGCGAGCCATCCAGCATGCCATGCCTTATTTTCGGGATGGTTTTGCTTGGAGGATTGGTAATGGTAGGCAGGTTTCGTTTTGGTATGATAGGTGGGTTGGAGATACTTCTCTTCGATACTTAGTTTCGAATATTGATGAGCATGACCAGAACTTGAAGGTTGCTGATGTTCTTTCAGATTTTCATGCATGGAACCTGTCCACTTTGCGCACTCATCTTCCAGGAGAGGTTGTGGCTAGTATTCAAGCTGTCCCGTTGCCTCGTTCCCTTGATTTTCAGGATATCCTCATATGGGGTGAATCTACTACGGGTAAGTATTCAGTGAAACCGGGGTTTGAATTTCTTTCAAGGGTCCCCTATCCTCCAGATCCTAGAAAGTGCTGGTTGAGATTGTGGAAGCTGCCTATCCCTCAGAAATTCAAGTTTTTCCTTTGATTGGTTAATTGGCAGCGCTTGCATACCAATACGCTACGTTTTGAGCGTAGCATAGCTGATTCCCCGATGTGCTCTCGCTGTGGTATGACCCAGGAAACTACTCTCCATGTCCTACGTGATTGCATGTGGGCGAAGGATTTTAGCTTCAAGCTACGGGGTACTGATTGTGATGAGTCTTTCTTTGGCAGTACGCTGGAAGAATGGGTGATCACTAATGTGCTAGATCCTGCTATATCTCATCTTTCTCTTCTTAGCTTCGTTCTTGGGTGCTGGATTGTGTGGTGTTCACGTAACAAGGAAGTTATTGAGGGTACTTTTCTGCCTAGTGTTGCTCAGATGCAGTGGCATAGAAAACTCATGGGAGAGTGCTGCCTTGCCTTTGGTTCGATGAATGATCTCAATCCACAGCGTGTTCTCAGATGGATCTCGTGGGTTAAGCCACCAGACAATGACCTTCCTTCTAAGGAGCCAAAACGCGGTTTAGAAGCTTTAAGATCCGTCTTTTCATGCAACTGAAAGGTGCTCGATCAGATCTTTCTCCTAGTCTCATTGGACTTCGGCTTCTTCTTAGCCCTTAGCTTCTTACCTTCTCGGGGTACTAAACTCTGGTACACCGGGGCTAAAGCCCCCACTTCCTGACAACAGCATTCAATTCGTTGTGGATTACCAAACCCAGGTTTGACAGCTTTTTCTCGACCTTTTCCTGCAAGTTGTTCAGAGATCTTTCCCGGTCGGCTATTCCATTATAAGGTAGGTTCAGAAACAGAGGACGAGTAAGTAAAGGCTGTCAGCTCCTCTTCCTGTTGTTCTTGTTTTTACTACTTTCCATAGTGGTTCGCGTACGTATAAACCAACCCCTGGCGAAACCGGCTCGCAGGCTTTACTATTACTGATGGAAGGCGGGCTATTATGCCTATTCAACTTATGCCTTATGCCTCTTTGCTTTCTTTATTACTTATCGCACGTGCCGCCCTTAACCTTACAGTTAAAGAATTAATTGCCAATCTCTCATACGCAATATATTGCCTTTGCTTGAACCGAAGAGAGCGATGCCAACATCAGTAGCTAGGAGCCTCTGATCCCGCGAGTGCGCTACGCTCCTGGCTATTTGTGTAGGCTCCTTCCCTCGGTCCAAAGGAAACCAGCAAAGAGCTTGCCCGGCCGAGGAAGGCAGTTCATTCAAAGGGAGTCTTATTCCATCAGCTGACAATCTCTAGCTACTCTTCGATACGAAACCATCCCCCGTTCTTGGTTGCGTCAATCGGTGCACATCTCGAGGCTTTCAACCTTACCTTAGCAGTGATAGATGAAGAGGGATCAAGTACCTTTAGCGCAAATATGGAAAATGTCTCATTAGACTGTTATAACTCCATCGCTTTGTCAATTATATTGGACCTTTTGAATCCGCGCCGCATTAAAAAACCAATATTCAAATATGGTGGACCATCGAGTCCAGTAGTCATTGTTTGCATCGCTGACTACCACCAACCATTCATTTCGCAAAGAAGCCTCACTTCGAGGAACCTTGTGGGTGTCCGATGCCGACCCCGTTGTGCTGTGCGTATAAACCCTATAGCTGTTTGGTATTCGAAGCATCTTCCATGGCAAACAGTTACCGGTTTAACAAATTTTGTGCCTTCAATTAGGCCATACCGCAACAAGTGCTCAGCTGAGAAGCTCCTCGGCCGCTATTTTTTCAACTAAGTAGTTCACGCTTTCATCGGCAAAAGTACGGGATAAGGTGTTTTTGTCGCCATCGCCCCGGTAAGACGTTAATCCGATTCGGCTAGAGTAAAAAGAAGACGATCAAGTAGGGCGTATGTCGAAAGAACGATTCATCCCAGAGAAAAAGATGGACCGCCGCTGCGAGGACTGACCTTAGGAACGGCCTTAGCCCACAGTTCTAGAACCAAGTAGATCAAGGAGGAAAAAATCGAATGTTACTCGTATTAATGAAAACCTTCGACGCTTCTTTCGCTGTAAACAAACTCGCAAGCGGACCTATTTTATGAAAAAATCTTCAATGAGTGGATGGTCACCACCGCTTTCAACCCATCTATAGAAGGAAGAAGCGTCTTTGGGATCGGAAGGAAGATAACCCTAATCGTTCTTCTCGGATCCTCGCATACCCCTATTGCGTCCGATGCATCGAGATTTCATCACCAACAACCCGGGGGAAATTAACGACCATAGCAAGTTTCGTTGACAACGGCAACAAAGAAACCAACGTTTTCTCCATCTGAATCTCTTTATTCCATTGCTTTTTGCCAATGTGGGATAAGGTATTTTCAAATCCAGATATCGCTCGAGAAGTAAGGAACGCGCAACAGGCTCTCCGCTCCTAGTCACTAAGTCCTAGTGGCTATATACTGCAACCCCGCTTTTGGCCCCTCTCTGAGTTGGACATCGCCTGCCAG